AATCAATGAATTAAAGATTCAATCTGCTCTCTATGAATGAGATAAAAACAGAAGAATCAGGAACAGCATAGAGTTTCCATTTTTTTAGCACACGCAATTGAATGTTCAAAAAGGAATTCGCAAATCTTTTTTTGGTAGTAGAATCTCTAAGATACAATGGGATTGCGTACGTATATAGTCATAGGAGTAATCTTTAGGAAGTACCTGCCGATATAGCTATCTAGCTATCCGTATATCACATCTTTTATCATAATTGAACTTGGTGCAACATAGGTTAGGTCGCACTCTACCATAATGTCTATCTTCTATTCATATTCAATGAAATATTCAAGCACGATGATCCTATATAGGGATATGTGCATAAGAAATAGACCCGGGCTCGGTATCCACGTATAAAAATTTCTGTTCTGGGGTTTACATATACACATATATTTTATTATAATTAGAATGATTCTAATTGATAATGATTAGTCGTAAATCAATTGGATTTTGCATCCATTAAGGGAATACAAATGGAGATACAAATTGAAGAGCTGTTCGCTAATTCAAAGTAAGAAAAGTAAGTAAGAGTAAAAGAGTAATAAGTAAATAGTTAATGAAGTAAAGAGTGAATTATTCTAAATTGCCCTGCATTTTACAGTCTGTGACCGGAATCTTTTCACTTTTCTATAGATTCGATAGATCTATAGAAAAGTGAAAAGAGAAGGTAAGTTTTTAAGCGACGCGTGTTTTGAGATAAAATCAATCGAAGAAAAGAATAGAAACAGGATCCAATAAAAAAGAGGAATTCTTTTTTGGAAAAGGATAAGTACAATGGGATTCAAGATCCAAGAAGAAAAGAAATTAAGAAAGTAAAAAATTCAAATCAAAACAAAATTAGGAGAGGAATAGAAATAGAATAATAAGAAATAGAATTCTATAAATTCTAGATAGAATATAAGGAATCTAATTATAGATAGATTTAGATAGATTCTAGGGAATCTAAGTCTATATATATCTAATAGAAATATATATAATTTCTTTCTTTCTTTATCTATTTTAGATGGGATTTTTTGGCGGCATGGCCAAGTGGTAAGGCGGGGGACTGCAAATCCTTTATCCCCAGTTCGAATCTGGGTGTCGCCTGATCAACAAAAAAAATACTTGGAATTTCTTAATCCTGTTGATCGAACTTGACGAATTCTTGCCTCGCAAAAGCATAGGCAAGGGCTAGGTCTGTCGATACTTGATTTTGAGAACCCGTAGGGCCTATAAAAGACTGTCATCTTTTTTATCAAAATCTGGGTTCTGAGTGTGGCTAAAACAGGTACTAAGAAATCTGAAGCAACCCAATCTTATTAATGATTGGTTTGGGCTATTCTGAATTGAATCAAATAAAAGAAATAGTGAGAATTCATTCTGGGCATCAGAACTATGAAAGTAAGAAATCGGAAATCTTGGTATCCAAAGGTTCCTAAGAGACACTCCATTTTGGTTACTAAGGTTGAAGAAAGGATTCTAAAAAAGATTATAAAGACTCCCTAATTATTTTACACTATAACTTTCTTAATATTGAGGTAGTGTCTACTAACTCTGTCTGCGATGAAATTAGATTAGATAGGCTGATGGTAAATTCATTTAATAATTGTGGGTGGAAAGAACTGAAAATACTTTGTATCCAGACTTACTAGAGGCTCTTAGTGCTGCTCATAAATTTAATAAGAATGGTTGAATGGTTCTTCTTTTTTTTCTTATATCTTCTATTTTCTTTCATTATATTCTATTTTTATTTTCTTTCTATTTGTCTATTTTCTTTGATTTTTTATTATTCTATTTTCTTATTTTTCCAATTCTTTCTATTTCAATAGGATTCTATTGAATAAGAAATATAGGAACTTTTTATGAGTGGATTCATGAAATTGTTTCATAAAGAGCCGTAAGTAAGAATCCTATTTTGACTCTGCACCATTGATTCCACTATGATTATGAATCAATAATGGAATAATTCCTTCATTTCATAGAGATAGGGGACATCATTCACATGGATATAGTAAGTCTCGCTTGGGCTGCTTTAATGGTAGTGTTTACATTTTCTCTTTCGCTTGTAGTATGGGGAAGGAGTGGGCTTTAGAGCTAGGAATATTACGAATTTAGTACTTTACTTAAAAATTTAAAAATCTACTTGTATCAATTGTGATTGTTTTGCGAAAGCTTAAAAAAAAAACTTGACTTGCTTTAGTTTATCTATATCTATATATTATTTATTCTATATATTAGTAGTATTAGATTTCTATTTTCTATTGAATCCTCTATTTCATATTTTTCTTTTATTATTCTATTTCTAGAATATATTATATGGTATTTATATGGTATATCCCCGTACTAATCTTCCTACATTAATTATTTCGATGGGCCCCCGGATCCATATTCATAAGCATAATAAGAGATAGAAAAAATAAGGAATTCAAGCAGTTGGGCTTGCAATTCTTTTGGATTGATCGAAATGCATACAAATGGGTGT